TTCTCGAACCGAGAGATCCATCAATCGGGATCCTGATGCCTATATATACAAATGGTCCAATGGGAACAATAAATTCCAGGAACATTTGGAACATTTCGTTTCTGAACAGGGGAACCGTTTTCAAGTAGTGTTCGATCGATTACGTATTAATCAATATTCGATTGATTGGTCCAAGGCTATCGACAAACAAGATTTGCCTAAATCACTTCGTTTCTTTTTGTCCAAGGCACTTCTCTTTTTGTCTAAGTCACTTCGTTTCTTTTTGTCCAAGACACTTCCTTTTTTCTTTGTGAGTATTGGAAATATCCCCATTCATAGGTCCGAGATCCACATCTATGAATTGAAAGGTACAAACGATCAACTCTGTAATCAGTTGTTAGAATCCATAGGTATTCAAATCGTTCATTTGAATAAATTGAAACCCTTCTTATTGGATGATCATGATACTTCCCAAAGACCGAAATTCTTGATAAATGGAAGAACAATATTACCATTTTTGTTCAATAAGATACCAAAGTGGATGATTGACTCATTCCATACTAGAAATAATAGCAGAAAATCCTTTGATAACACGGATTCCTATTTCTCAATGATATCCCACGATCGAGACAATTGGCTGAATCCCGTGAAACCATTTCATAGAAGTTCATTGATATCTTCTTTTTATAAAGCAAATCGACTTCGATTCTTGAATAATCCACATCACTTCTGGTTCTATTGTAACAAAGGATTCCCCTTTTATGTGGAAAAGGCCTGTAGCAATAATTATGATCTTACGTATGGACAATTCCTCAATATCTTGTTCATTCGCAACAAAATATTTTCTTTGTGCGTCGGTAAAGGTAAAAAAAAACCTAGTTTTTTGGAGAGAGAGGCTATTTTACCAATCGATTCACAGGTCTCTGACATATTCATATCTAACGAATTTCCAAAAAGTGGTAACGAAACATATAACTTGTACAAATCTTTCCATTTTCCAATTCGACCCGATCCATTCGTTCGTAGAGCTATTTACTCGATCGCAGACATTTCTGCAACACCTCTAACAGAGGAACAAATAGTCAATTTTGAAAGAACTTCTTGTCAGCCTTTTTCAGATATGAATCTATCTGATTCAGAAGGGAAGAACTCGCATCAGTATCTCAGTTTCAATTCAAACATGGGTTTGATTCACACTCCATGTTCTGAGAAATATTTACCATCCGGAAAGAGGAAAAAACAGAGTCTTTGTCTAAAGAAATGCGTAGAGAAACAGCAGATGTATAGAACCTTTGAACGAGATAGAGATAGTGCTCTTTCAAATCTCTCAAAATGGAATCTGTTCCAAACATATATGCCATGGTTCCTTACTTCGACAGGGTGCAAATATCTCAATTTTACCCTTTTAGATGCTTTTTCAGGCTCATTGCCGATACTAAGTAGCAGTCAAAAATTTGTATCCATTTTTCATGATATTATGCATGGATCAGCATGGCCAATTCGTCAGAAAAAAAGGTGGGCGATTCTTTCACAATGGACTCCGATAAGTGAGATTTCGAGTAAGTGTTTACAGAATCTTCTTCTGTCCGAAGAAACGATTCATCGAAATAATGAGTCACCCGTTCCATTGATATGGACACATCTGAGATCAACAAATGCTCGGGAGTTCCTCTATTCAATCCTTTTCTTTCTTCTTGTTGCTGGATATCTCGTTCGTATACATCTTCTCTTTGTTTCCCGAGCCTCTAGTGAGTTACAGACAGAGTTAGAAAAGATCAAATCTTTGATGATTCCATCATACATGATTGAGTTGCGAAAACTTTTGGATAGGTATCCTACATCGGAACTGAATTCCTTCTGGTTAAAGAATCTCTTTCTAGTTGCTCTGGAACAATTAAGAGATTCTCTGGAAGAAATACGGGGTTCTGCTTCTGACAGCAACATGCTATTGGGTGGTGGTCCCGCTTATGGGGTCAAATCCATACGTTCTAAGAATAAATATTTGACTATCAATCTCATCGATCTCATAAGTATCATACCAAATCCCGTCAATCGAATAACTTTTTCGAGAAATACGAGACATCTAAGTCGTACAAGTAAAGAAATCTATGCATTGATAAGAAAAAGAAAAAACGTGAACGGTGATTGGATTGATGATAAAATAGAATCCTGGGTCGCGAACAGTGATTCGATTGATGATGACGAAAGAGAATTCTTGGTTCAGTTCTCCACCTTAACGACAGAAAAAAGAATTGATCAAATTCTATTGAGTCTGACTCATAGTGATTATTTATCAAAGAATGACTCTGGTTATCAAATGATTGAACAACCGGGATCAATTTACTTACGATACTTAGTTGACATTCATAAAAAGTCTCTAATGAATTATGAGTTCAATAGATCCTGTTTAGCAGAAAGACGGATATTCCTTGCTCATTATCAGACAATCACTTATTCACAAACCTCGTGTGGGGCTAATAGTTTTCATTTCCCATCTCATGGAAAACCCTTTTCGCTCCGCTTAGCCCTATCTCCTTCTAGGGGTATTTTAGTGATAGGTTCTATAGGAACTGGACGATCATATTTGGTCAAATACCTAGCTACAAACTCTTATGTTCCTTTCATTACGGTATTTCCGAACAAGTTCCTGGATGACAAGCCTAAAGGTTATCTTATTGATGATATCGATATTGATGATAGTAACGATATTGATCTTGATGATACTGACGATATCGATATTGATGATAGTGACGATATTGATAATGACCTTGAGACGGAGCTGCTAACTATGACGAATGTGCTAACTATGTATATGACGTCGAAAATAGACCGATTTGATATCACCCCTCAATTCGAATTAGCCAAAGCAATGTCTCCTTGCATAATATGGATTCCAAACATTCATGATCTGTATGTGAATGAGTCGAATTACTTATCCCTCGGTTTATTAGTGAACTATCTCTCCAGGGACTGTGAAAGAAGTTCCACTAGAAATATTCTTGTTATTGCTTCGACTCATATTCCCCAAAAAGTGGATCCCGCTCTAATAGCTCCGAATAAATCAAATACATGCATTAAGATACGAAGGCTTCTTATTCCACAACAACGAAAGCACTTTTTCATTCTTTCATATACTAGGGGATTTCACTTGGAAAAGAAAATGTTCCATACTAACGGATTCGGGTCCATAACCGTGGGTTCCAATGCACGAGATCTTGTAGCACTTATCAACGAGGCCCTATCAATTAGTATTACACAGAAGAAATCAATTATAGAAACTAATACAATTAGATCAGCTCTTCATAGACAAACTTGGGATTTGCGATCCCAGGTCAGATCGGTTCAGGATCATGGGATCCTTTTCTATCAGATAGGAAGGGCTGTTGCACAAAATGTACTTCTAAGTAATTGCCCCATAGATCCTATATCTATCTATATGAAGAAGAAATCATGTAAGGAAAGGGATTCTTATTTGTACAAATGGTACTTCGAACTTGGAACGAGCATAAAGAAATTAACGATACTTCTTTATCTTTTGAGTTGTTCTGCCGGATCGGTCGCTCAAGATCTTTGGTCTCCATCCGGATCCGATGAAAAAAATGGGATTACTTCGTTTGGATTTGTTGAGAATGATTCTGATCTAGTTCATGGCCTATTAGAAGTAGAAGGCGCTCTGGTGGGATTCTCACGGAAAGAAAAAGATTGCAGTCAGTTTGATAATAATCGAGTGACATTGCTTCTTCGGTCCGAACCAAGGAATCCGTTAGATATGATGCAAAAAGGATCTTGTTCTATCGTTGATCAGAGATTTCTATATGAAAAATACGAATCGGAGTTTGAAGAAGGGGAAGGAGCCCTCGACCCGCAACAGATAGAAGAAGATTTATTAGATCACATAGTTTGGGCTCCTAGAATATGGCGCCCTTGTGGCAATTTATTTGATTGTATCGAAAGGACCAATGAATTGGGATTTCCCTATTGGGCCAGGTCATTTCGGGGCAAACGGATCATTTTTCATAAAGAGAATGAGCTTCAACAGAAAGATTCGGAGTTCTTGCAGAGTGGAACCATGCAGTACCAGACACGAGATAGATCTTCCAAAGAACAAGGCTTTTTTCGAATAAGCCAATTCATTTGGGACCCTGCGGATCCATTCTTTTTACTATTCAAAGATCAGCCCTTTGTCTCTGTGTTTTCACGTCGAGAATTCTTTGCAGATGAAGAGATGTCAAAGGGGCTTATTACTTCCCAAAAAAATCCTCCTACATCTATATATAAACGCTGGTTCATCAAAAATACGCAAGAAAAGCACTTCGAATTGTTGATTCATCGCCAGAGATGGCTTAGAACCAATAGTTCATTATCTAATAGATCTTTCTGTTCTAATACTCTATCCGAGAGTTATCAGTATTTATCAAATCTGTTCCTATCGAACGGAAGGCTATTGGATCAAATGACAAAGACATTGTTGAGAAAGAGATGGCTTTTCCCGGATGAAATGAAACATTTGATTCATGTAACAGGAAAAAGATTTCCCATTCCTTAGCTGTAAAGATATGTGGCCATGAAAAAGAGATTAAGTGGAACAGAATTGACCGGGCGGTAGAGTCGTGGAAACACTTGTTTATTCCATATTTTTGACCTTAGCTCCATGGAACAATATGCTACTGCTGAAACATGGAAAAATTTCAATCTTAGATCAAAACACTATGTATGGATGATATGAACTGCCTAAACAAGAATTCTTGAATGGCGAACAACCAGAGCCTATTACTCACTCAAAAATTTCCGAAACTATGTAAATCCATCGGAAAAAAATACGCATGTCCGATGAAATGTGCTATCTGCTCCAATAACGAATAATTGGTTTAACTGAATCATTAAAGAAAATAGATAGACCTTTCTCTTCGTCTCAGGTCGATGGATCTTCTCAATTGGAAGATCTCCCATATGGATAATACACATTCCAGTTGACTGAGCCTAATTCTAATTGTTATGTTCCGAAGGAAAGATATCCGCGG